AGACGAAACACATGTATATGTGAGATTAGATATTAACTAGTTATATCTGAACTAAGTTATATCTAAAAGATATATCGAATCTGCCTTACTATGATGTATATGTGAATTTCGATAAGGATTGAAATAGAAATCGTTCCCTTTCGCCTATAAATATGAAAAATATGAATTGAATATTGAATCAAGAAAGAGATTCAATCAAGAAAAACAAAATGAAGAATGGTTCATAACCAATAAAGACATGGAAAAGCAAAAGTCGTAGGGATTTACAAAAACTCGTAGATAGGAACTAAAAAATAGATATCGAAGTAGTTCTGATGATTCAATCTTCAATAGTATTATTATACTTCAACTCATTTCAATTCGTAGCTCTTAGTTACTTCGACTGGATGAATCTTAACGATGGCATAATTAAGTCATAGTTTTTTGGTTGATTGTATCATTAAGTATCATTAACTATTTTTTTTTTTTTTTTTTTTTTGGTACGAGGAATTTATCATGAATCCACTGATTTCTGCCGCTTCTGTGATTGCTGCTGGGTTGGCCGTCGGTCTTGCTTCTATTGGACCCGGGGTTGGTCAAGGGACTGCTGCGGGTCAAGCTGTAGAAGGCATTGCGAGACAGCCCGAGGCAGAGGGAAAAATACGAGGGACTTTATTGCTTAGTCTGGCTTTTATGGAAGCTTTAACAATTTATGGATTAGTTGTAGCATTAGCGCTTTTATTTGCGAATCCTTTTGTTTAATATTTCATCTTAATCCTATAAGATAAGAAAAATACGTATTTTTCTTATTGTTCTGGGCTTGATGCTTCCTTTTTCGAATTAATATCAAGAGTTAACTACTACAATTACTTTTATTCGTTGGGAGAATAACCCATGGGAAGGAATGATTTGAGGATGAGGAATTATCATACTGATTCACTTTCGTCCTTCCCCCTCGATTTATTCCTTCCCCTTCTTAGTCCAATAGAACCCTTTTTGTTTTGAGGTGGAAGAGAAAAATTATTCAAAAAAAAAAATAAATCAAATCGACAAATAGAGAATTAGTCTATTTTATTTATAAAATTATAAAAGGAGATCATATGAAAAATGTAACCGATTCTTTCCTTTTCGTGGGTCACTGGCCATACGCCGGGAGTTTCGGGTTTAATACCGATATTTTAGCAACAAATCCAATAAATCTAAGCGTAGTCCTTGGTGTATTGATTTTTTTTGGAAAGGGGGTGTGTGCGACTTGTTTATTTCAAGAATAAACTGGATCCAACCCGCTGCACTTTTTTCGTTATAAGGGTGCATGATCCCGCGAATTACTTTTGAATAAATGAAGAAATCCTCTTTCAGAACCATAGCATTTCGTGATTCATTGGTAAATCAACTTTGATTCTCTCTTAACCAATAAGATGGGACTAGGAATATGGTTAAAGCTAAATCGTTTGAAGTCCAGACGCAGCATGTACTCTTTCTACTACTATGTTAAGAGTTAAGAAAAAAAAAAAAATGGTTTAAAAATCAAAATGAAGGGTTGGAAGAAATTGTTTTCGATATAGAACACTCATGTCGAGAAAATTATTTGAGTCCATTATTATAAAAATGGCTATTTCATCCATTTTTATACAATGCTGAATTGATGACCTATGTAAAACGTAAGAAGAATTCTTTGGATTTGAAAAAAAAAGAAACAATTTTGCTGACAATTACTTTCTTTGTCAGAAGAGTCCTCCGAATATTCTGGTTTTGGATTAGTAATAAGTTTTGATATCTTTTTTTTTCAAATATGACTAGAGAAGAGAAGATAGGCTCATTACATTCAAAAAAAGATATGGGAATTTTTCATAAGTAATTGAGCGCGAGAGCCAAATGAATCGAAAGATTCATATTTGGTTCGGGAAGGGGTTTTGAAATAAATGGAAAGAGAATCTACTTTCATTAAGTGATTTATTAGATAATCGAAAACAGAGGATCTTGAATACTATTCGAAATTCAGAAGAACTCCGCGAGGGAGCTATTGAACAGCTGGAAAAAGCCTGGGACCGTTTAAGGAAAGCTGAACTGGAAGCAGATCAGTTTCGAGCGGATGGATATTCTGAGATAGAACGAGAAAAATTCAATTTGATTAATTCAACTTCAAAGATTTTAGAACAATTAGAAAATTACAAAAATGAAACCATTCATTTTGAACAAGAAAGAGCGATTAATCAAGTTCGACAACGGGTTTTCCAACAAGCCCTACAAGAAGCTCTAGGAACTCTGAATAGTTCTTTGACCAACGAGTTACATTTACGTACTATCAATGCTAATATTGGCATCTTTGGGACGATGAAAGAAATAACTAATTAGTCCTTGTATTGTAGGCATTATTTTTTTTTTGAATAAAAATAAAAATAATAAATAATTAAGTACTCATGGTAACCATTCGAGCCGACGAAATTAGTAATATTATCCGTGAACGTATTGAACAATATAATAGAGAAGTAAAGATTGTAAATATCGGTACCGTACTTCA